ATGATATTTGTTTCGGTAAATACGCTCTTCAAGCACTTGAACCCGCTTGGATCACATCAAGGCAAATCGAAGCGGGTCGCCGAGCAATGACACGAAATGCACGCCGCGGTGGAAAAATATGGGTCCGTGTCTTTCCAGACAAGCCAGTTACAATAAGACCTGCTGAAACACGTATGGGTTCGGGGAAAGGATCTCCTGAATATTGGGTAGCTGTTGTTAAACCAGGGCGAATACTATATGAAATAAGTGGAGTAACCGAAAATATAGCTAAAAGGGCTATTTTAATAGCAGCATCTAAAATGCCTATACAAACTCAATTTATTATTTCAAGATAAAAATATAGAACCGACAGAAATGAGTCTTGGGGATGAAACAAAACCGCCCATTTCTTTTTTTAGACTTAGACAAACAATATTTCTTTTATTTTCTTCATCCTTTGCATTGGAAGAATAGACTCAAAAATTTATATGATTCAACCTCAGACCCATTTAAATGTAGCGGATAACAGCGGAGCTCGAAAATTGATGTGTATTCGAATCATAGGAGCTAGTAATCGACGATATGCTCATATCGGTGACGTTATTGTTGCTGTGATCAAAGAAGCAGTCCCAAACATGCCCCTAGAAAAATCAGAAGTAGTCAGAGCTGTAATCGTTCGTACCTGTAAAGAACTTAAACGCGAAAGCGGTATGATAATACGATATGATGACAATGCTGCAGTTGTGATTGATCAAGAAGGAAATCCAAAAGGAACTCGCATTTTTGGGGCAATTCCCCGCGAATTGAGACAATTAAATTTTACTAAAATAGTTTCATTAGCTCCCGAAGTATTATAAAAAAATAGATCTGATTTTTGGGGGTATTTGAAGGGAAATAGAGTAAGAACTAGATTAATTCGTAGCTTGTGTTTCGCGCATATACCTTGAAATTTTTATATTCATAAAAAAAAACATGTTAATTATATCCAATTTTGGGACACCAAAAGTTTTAGTTCATCATGGGTAGAGACACTATTGCTGAGATAATAACTTCTATACGAAATGCTGATATGGATAGAAAAAGAGTTGTTCGCGTAGCATCTACTAATATTACCGAAAATATTGTTAAAATACTTTTCCAGGAAGGTTTTATCGAAAACGTCAGAAAACATCGAGAAAAAAACAAATTTTTTTTTGTTTTAACCCTGCGACACAGCAGGAATAGGAAAAGACCCTCTAGAAACTTGTTAAATTTAAAACGGATCAGCCGACCGGGTCTACGAATCTATTCTAACTCTCAGCGAATTCCTAGAATTTTAGGTGGAATGGGGATTGTAATTCTTTCTACCTCTCGGGGTATAATGACAGATCGGGAGGCTCGACTAGAAGGAATCGGCGGAGAAATTTTATGTTATATATGGTAATACATTAAATATCCAAATGAAATCCGAACCCTTTTCCTATTTGTAAAAAAAAACAAGAAAGGGGTTGAGTTGTCTAATATCGTTTCTCCTCCATTAGTTGATACCTCAAGGGGGCTTTACCTGGAATGAAAGAACAAAAATGGATTCATGAAGGTTTAATTACTGAATCGCTTCCCAATGGCATGTTCCGGGTTCGGTTAGATAACGAGGATCTAATTCTAGGGTATGTTTCGGGAAAGATCCGGCGTAGTTTTATACGGATATTGCCCGGAGATAAAGTCAAAATTGAAGTAAGTCGTTATGATTCAACCAGAGGACGTATAATTTATCGACTCCGAAACAAGGATTCGAAAGATTAGGTTCTTTTTATTCATTTATTCAATACGATTCGAGATTAAAAATATCAAGAAACTTATTTTCTCCCAAGAAGTAGATTCAGAATTAAGATAAGGAATTAAAAATATGAAAATAAGAGCTTCCGTTCGTAAAATTTGTGAAAAATGTCGACTAATCCGTAGACGGGGGCGCATTAGAATAATTTGTTCCAACCCAAGACATAAACAAAGACAAGGATAAGGGGATAATAAGACTTACTAAAGGGGTTCAGCGTACGAAAAAAGAATCTGTTTTGACATAAAATGGATATATCCATATATTTCTAACTCATATTTATGAGATGATACAATATGGCAAAAGCTATACCGAGAGCAGGTTTACGTAGAAATGTACGTATTGGTGCACGTAAAAGTGCACGTAAAATACCAAAGGGAGTTATTCATGTTCAAGCAAGTTTCAATAATACCATTGTCACAGTTACAGATGTACGAGGTCGGGTGGTTTCCTGGTCCTCGGCCGGTACTTGTGGATTCAAGGGCACGAGAAGAGGGACACCCTTTGCCGCTCAAACCGCAGCAGCAAGCGCTATTCGTACAGTAGTAGATCAAGGTATGCAACGAGCAGAAGTCATGATAAAAGGCCCCGGTCTCGGAAGAGACGCCGCATTACGAGCTATTCGTAGAAGTGGTATACTATTAACTTTTGTGCGGGATGTAACCCCTATGCCACATAATGGCTGTAGACCTCCTAAAAAAAGACGTG